TTAAAAATAAGCTAAATTAAGCTTTTGGGTTCATACCTCAAATATAAAGGAATTACCTTTTTTTTAAATTATTTCAATAAAGTGCCTGACTAAAGGATTATTCTGATAGGATAAATTAAGTAATTATTTTACCTTTATTATATTTTATAGAATTAAACTATACCTAATAATATCAAAAATTATTGTGCTTCTTACACTAAAATATAATTTTAATAATAATGAACTTTTTTCATATAAATTATTTTTTAATTAATTTAAATTTTTTTCTCAAGTAACTCCTCTAAAATATTTTTTTTTTTTTTTTTAGTTTTTAGTACTTTAATTGCTATCTCTTCTAATTCTTGATTTGGGTGTTGAATTGGGCTAGAAATTAATTTATTAAGATTTATCCCCCTAATCTCTAAATCTGATAACTTACTTTCTACTGAAGCCTCTTTAAAATATTTTTTAACACAATCAATTGCTTCTATTAATTTTTTATTTATTATTTTAATAAAATTAACATTATTAAAAAATTTTGAATTAAATTATTTCCTATCAATTATAATTAATTCTTCAATATTAATAAAAATAGGATCAGCACCTTTTCATTTTTGATTTCCCAATATTTCTGAAGGACTATCCTGATTTAATAATTTTATTTTAATAACATGACAAAAAATTACCCCCATAATTATTTTATCATATTATTTCAATAAAAATTTTATTTTAATTATTATTTTACTTAACGTTATCATTGGAGCTTTAGGGGGCCTAAACCAAACCTCTTTACGAAAATTAATAACTTTTTCTTCAATTAATAATCTAGGTTGAATATTATTTTCTATTATAATTGCAGAAAATTTATGATTATTTTATTTATTAACTTATTCTTTTATAATTAGAATAATATGCTTTATATTTTATATATTCAATATATTTTATATCAATCAACTATTTATTAATAATTTAAATTCATTAATAAAAATTAATTTAATAATTAATTTCCTATCTTTAGGAGGATTACCCCCCTTTATTGGATTTTTCCCTAAGTGAATTATTATTAATTTTTTAATTAATAATCAAATATATTCTTTAACTTTTATTATAATTATAATAAGATTAATTGTATTATTTTATTATATTCGAATTATTTATTCTACTTTTATATTTAATTATTTAAAAATAAAATGATTTAAAATATTTATTAAAAATAATAAATTTTTATTAATTAATATTTTATCTTTTCTCTCTCTCTCAGGAATAATTTTTAGAACTATATTTTTTATGTAAGGTTTTAAGTTAAATTAAACTAATAATCTTCAAAATTATTTATAAAGAGATTATTCTTTAAGCCTTAGTAATTATTTTATACTCCTTAAAATTTGCAATTTTATATCATTATTATAAATGAATATAAGACTAAGACTTAATTAATAAAAGAGATTTTCTCGTTAATAAATTTACAATTTATCGCTTATTTTACTCAGCCATTTTATTTTTAAAAAGCGAAAATGACTTTATTCAACAAATCATAAAGATATTGGAACATTATATTTTATTTTTGGTATTTGGGCTGGTATAGTAGGAACCTCACTAAGATTACTAATCCGAGCTGAACTCGGTACTCCCGGATCTTTAATTGGAGATGATCAAATTTATAATACTATCGTTACAGCACATGCTTTTATTATAATTTTTTTTATAGTTATACCTATTATAATTGGAGGGTTTGGTAATTGATTAGTCCCCTTAATATTAGGAGCCCCTGATATAGCTTTCCCCCGAATAAATAATATAAGTTTTTGATTATTGCCCCCCTCTTTAACTTTATTAATTTCAAGAAGAATTGTAGAAAATGGAGCAGGAACAGGATGAACAGTTTACCCCCCACTTTCATCAAATATTGCTCACAGAGGAAGTTCAGTTGACTTAGCTATTTTTTCCCTTCATTTAGCTGGAATTTCCTCAATTTTAGGAGCTATTAATTTTATTACAACAATTATTAATATACGATTAAATAGATTATCTTTTGATCAAATACCTTTATTTGTGTGAGCTGTAGGAATTACTGCTTTTTTATTGTTACTTTCTTTACCTGTTTTAGCTGGAGCTATTACAATACTACTTACAGATCGTAATTTAAATACATCTTTCTTTGACCCGGCAGGAGGAGGGGATCCAATCCTCTATCAACATTTATTTTGATTTTTTGGACATCCTGAAGTTTATATTTTAATTTTACCTGGATTTGGTATAATCTCCCACATTATTTCCCAAGAAAGAGGAAAAAAAGAAACATTTGGATGTTTAGGAATAATTTACGCTATATTAGCTATTGGTTTATTAGGATTTATTGTCTGAGCTCATCATATATTTACTGTAGGAATAGATATTGATACCCGAGCATATTTTACTTCAGCAACTATAATTATTGCAGTCCCTACAGGAATTAAAATTTTTAGTTGATTAGCTACATTCCATGGAACTCAAATTAATTATTCACCTTCAATCTTATGAAGATTAGGATTTGTATTCTTATTCACTGTAGGAGGCTTAACAGGAGTAATTTTATCTAATTCATCAATTGATATCACCTTACACGATACTTATTATGTTGTAGCTCATTTTCACTACGTTCTTTCTATGGGGGCTGTATTTGCTATTATAGGAGGATTCATTCACTGATATCCTTTATTTACAGGTCTTTGTATAAATCCCCTCTTATTAAAAATTCAATTTTTTGTAATATTTATTGGAGTCAATTTAACTTTTTTTCCTCAACATTTTTTAGGGTTAGCTGGTATACCTCGACGATATTCAGATTACCCAGATTCTTATATCTCTTGAAATATTATTTCTTCATTAGGTTCATATATTTCTTTAGTGGCAGTTATATTTATGTTAATTATTATATGAGAATCAATAATTAACCAACGAATTGCATTATTCCCTTTAAACTTACCCTCATCTATCGAATGATATCAAAATTTACCTCCTGCTGAACATTCTTATAATGAATTACCTATTTTAAGAAATAATTTCTAATATGGCAGATTATATGTAATGGATTTAAACCCCATTTATAAAGGATATCCTTTTTTTAGAAATGGCTACTTGATCTAATCTTAACTTACAAAATAGAGCATCACCCTTAATGGAACAAATTACTTTTTTTCATGACCATACTTTAATTATTCTTATTATAATTACAATTTTAGTCGGTTATTTAATAATAAGTTTATTATTTAATAAATATATTAATCGATTTTTATTAGAAGGACAAATAATTGAACTTATTTGAACAATTTTACCAGCAATTACTTTAATTTTTATTGCTTTACCCTCTCTTCGCCTTCTTTACCTACTAGATGAATTAAATAATCCCTTAATTACTTTAAAATCTATTGGCCATCAATGATATTGAAGTTATGAATATTCTGATTTTAATAATATCGAATTCGATTCTTATATAATCCCCTCTAATGAACTTCAATCTAGTAACTTTCGACTCTTAGATGTTGATAATCGTATTATTTTACCTATAAATAATCAAATTCGTATTATAGTTACCGCTACTGATGTAATTCATTCTTGAACTGTTCCATCTCTTGGAGTTAAAGTAGATGCCAATCCCGGTCGATTAAACCAAACCAATTTTTTTATTAATCGACCAGGAATTTTTTATGGACAATGTTCAGAAATCTGTGGAGCTAATCATAGTTTTATACCCATTGTAATTGAAAGAATTTCAATTAAAAATTTTATTAATTGAATTAATAATTTTTACATTAGATGACTGAAAGCAAGTATTGGTCTCTTAAACCATCTTATAGTAAATTAGCAATTACTTCTAATGAAAGAATTAGTTAAACTTATAACATAAATATGTCAAATTTAAATTATTACTTAAGTAATATTCTTTTATCCCTCAAATAATACCTATTAATTGATTAATATCTTTTTTCTTTTTTCTTTTAATTTACTTAATTTTTAATATTATAAATTACTATATTTATAATAATAATACCCCCCAAAATAAAAATAAAATAAATTTTAAAATAAAAAACTTTAATTGAAAATGATAAGTAACTTATTTTCTATTTTTGATCCCTCTACAAATCTTATAAATCTCTCCTTAAATTGAATTAGAACAATTTTGGGAATTTTATTTATTCCCTATTCTTTTTGATTAATTCCTAATCGACATTATTTTTTTTGAAATTTTATCCTCTCCAAACTTCATAATGAATTTAAAACCTTATTAAAAAATAACTACTTTCAAGGTTCAACATTTATTTTTATCTCAATATTTTCTTTCATCTTATTTAATAATTTTTTAGGTTTATTTCCTTACATTTTCACTAGAACAAGTCATTTAACCCTATCTCTTTCAATTTCTTTACCTTTATGATTGAGATTCATAATTTACGGATGAATAAATAACTCCCAACACATATTTATTCATATAATCCCCCAAGGGACTCCCCCTATTTTAATACCATTTATAGTATTAATTGAAACTATCAGAAATATTATTCGACCTGGGACTTTAGCAGTTCGATTAACGGCTAATATAATCGCAGGACATTTATTAATAACCCTCCTTAGAAACACAGGACCTAATATAAATTATTATATAATTCTTATTTTAGTATTAATTCAAATTTTATTATTAATTTTAGAGTCAGCAGTTGCGGTTATTCAATCATATGTTATTGCAATTTTAAGAACTCTTTATTCTAGTGAAGTCAATTAAATAAATGAAAATAACACATAATCACCCATTTCATTTAGTAGATTTTAGACCATGACCTTTAACTGGTGCTATTGGAGTAATAACATTAGTCACAGGTATAATTAAATGATTCCATAATTTTAATTTAAGTCTTTTAATTCTAGGATATTTCATCATTATTATAACAATATATCAATGATGACGAGACATTTGCCGAGAAGGAACTCTACAAGGAAAACATACCATATTAGTAACAAAGGGACTTCGATGAGGAATAATTTTATTTATTGTTTCAGAAGTATTTTTTTTTCTATCTTTTTTTTGAGCTTTTTTCCATAGAAGTTTGGCCCCTAATATTGAAATTGGAACTTTATGACCTCCTATAAATATTACCCCATTCAACCCTTTTCAAATCCCATTACTCAATACTATTATTTTAATTAGTTCAGGAGTATCTGTTACTTGAGCTCATCATGCTTTAATAGAAAATAATAACTCACAAACTACACAAGGACTTTTTATTACTATCATTTTAGGGATTTATTTTACTATCTTACAAGCTTATGAATATTTTGAAGCTCCTTTTACTATCGCAGATAGAATTTATGGATCCACATTTTTTATAGCAACTGGATTTCATGGACTTCATGTTATTATTGGTACCTTATTTCTTTTAATTTGCCTTATTCGCCATTTAAACAACCACTTCTCTAATAATCATCACTTTGGATTTGAAGCTGCAGCATGATACTGACATTTTGTAGACGTAGTTTGATTATTCCTTTACATTTCTATTTATTGATGAGGAAATTAATTATTTATATAATATATTTAGTATATTTGACTTCCAATCAAAACGTTTAATTTCTTTTTAATATAAATAATCATCATCATTATAGTTATATTTATAATAATTACAATAATCGCCAATATTATAATAATATTAGCAATTATCTTATCAAAAAAATCATTTATCGACCGAGAAAAATCTTCACCATTTGAATGTGGTTTTGACCCAAAATCCTCCGCTCGAATTCCTTTTTCATTACATTTTTTTTTAATCACAATTATTTTTTTAATTTTCGATGTAGAAATTGCCCTAATTTTTCCCATTATTCCCTTATTTATATTAGTAAATTTTATTTTATGAACAAAAATTAGATTTTTTTTCATTATTATTTTAATTATTGGATTATATCATGAATGAAATCAAAATATATTAAATTGAACTAATTAAATTATATATATATATATATATAGGATTATAGTTTATACAAATAAAACATTTGATTTGCACTCAAAAAATATTGAAAACTCAATTTATCTTAAATAAGAAGCAAAAAATTTGCATTTAATTTCGACCTAAAAGATTGAGTTTATTACTCCTTATTTAATTAATTGAAACCAAATAGAGGTATATCACTGTTAATGATAAAATTGAATTTATGATTCCAATTAAAACGAAATATAAAGATTAAAAATAAGCTGCTAACTTAATTTTTAGTGGTTAAATTCCATTAATATTTCTGTTTATATAGTTTAAATAAAACTTTACATTTTCATTGTAAGAATAAAATAAAAATTTTTATAAATAATATTTAAAGATAAATTTATCTCCCTAATATCTTCAATATTATACTCTATTTATAAGCTATTTAAATTATTAAATGAATATAAATATAACAATCATTATTATTATTCATAAAATAAATCTAAATAAATAAATTTTTATATTATTATTTTGGAATAAACTATAAAAAATAGAATACTTTTCAATAATTTTTATTATACCTCAACCTCTATAAACTTCTCTTCACCCTATATCTACTGTTCTTAATAACTTTTGACCAAAATTAAGAAAATTATATCTTAATCCATAAGTCGATAAATTAGGTATAAATCATATTAAACATAAAAAATTTCTTAATCTATAAAATATTATAAATTTATTAACAGAATATATATTTATATTTCTAATAATATAACCTATTACCCCCCCAATTAATCTAACATAAATTACTATTATTTTTAAATTAAAAGGTAAATAAATTATATAGGGATAAGAAAAAATCATTCATCTTAAAAAACTCCCTCTAATAACTCTTATAAATAATAAAACAAATATTCTTTTTAATATAATATAATCTTCATCATATAAATTATAAACTCTAATTAAATTATAATCATTTACTATTAAATATATAATTAAACGAACAGTATAAAATATAGTTAGACCTGTTGAAACATAATATAAAAAAAAAACTAATAAATTTAAATTTCTAAATCTAACCATCTCCAAAATAATATCCTTAGAGTAAAACCCAGCTAAAAATGGAATCCCACATAAAGCCATATTAGAAATATTTATACATAATGAAGTTAAAGGAATATATAATCTAATTCCCCCTATAAATCGAATATCTTGAGTATCATTTATTATATGAATAATTACCCCCGCACATATAAATAACAATGCTTTAAATATAGCATGAGTTAATAAATGAAAAAAAGCCAAATCAGGTATTCCTATTCTTAAAATTCTTATTATTAAACCTAATTGTCTTAAAGTTGATAAAGCAATAATTTTCTTTAAATCAAATTCATAATTAGCTCTAAGACCTGCTATAAATATAGTTAACCCAGATAATAACAATAAAACTTTTAAAAAAAAAGTATTAATTAATAACATATTAAATCGAATTAATAAATAAATACCTGCAGTAACTAAAGTTGATGAGTGTACTAAAGCAGAAACAGGAGTTGGAGCAGCCATAGCTGCTGGTAATCAAGATCTAAATGGAATTTGAGCTCTTTTAGTTATTGCTGCTAAAATAATTATTCTTCTAATTATTTTTATCTCTCAATCATTATTTATAAATTCTAAATAAAAAATATAATTTCATCTCCCATAATTTAATATCCAAGAAATAACTATTAAAATTAATACATCCCCAATTCGATTTGATAAAGCAGTTAATATACCTGCATTATATGATTTTAAATTTTGATAATAAATAACTAACAAATAAGAAACTAACCCCAAACCGTCCCAACCTAATAAAATTCTAATAATATTAGGTCTAATAATTAATAATACTATTGAACTCACAAACAATAAAACTAAAATAATAAAACGTCTCAAATTTAACTCTGATATTATATATCTTTTTCTATAATAAATAACAACAGAAGAAATTAAAAAAACAAATATTATGAATAGTAAGGATATTCAATCTAATAAAATAGATATAACAATCACACTTGAGTTTAAAGAAATAACTTCTCACTCTAAAAAAATTACCATATTATTCATGATAAAATAAACTATTATTATAAAATTTAATACTCTAAGTATAAACAAAAAAAAAAATGAAATATAACAAATAGAATACTTAATATTATTTATAATTTAAAATGAATTTTATTCATATTTTTGATACCACAAATCAATATTTTTCATTAAATTATTTAAATAAAATCAAATTATTCCATAATCAATTTTTACAATTATTAAATTTAAAGGAAGTCAATGCAATATTAACATTAAATACTCCCGAGATACCCCTGTATAATATCTATAAACCCCAGAATAATATTTTCCATGTTGAATATAAGAATATAAATATAATCTATAGCCAGCACTAAAAAAAGAAATTAATATTAATAAAATTATAGAAATTCAAGATCATCTTATTAATCTATTAATTAAACTAATTTCCCCTATCAAATTTAATCTTGGAGGAGCCGCTATATTAGATGACATTAATAAAAATCACCACAATCTCATAGAAGGTATAAAATTTATTATCCCCTTATTAATATATAATCTTCGACTATGTAATCGTTCATAACTAATATTTGCTAAACAAAATATACCCGAAGAACATAATCCATGACCAATTATTATAATATAAGATCCTATAAACCCTCAATAATTTATAATTATAATACCTCTAATAACAATTCTCATATGAGCAACTGAAGAATAAGCAATTAAAGATTTAATATCCACCTGACAAAAACACTTTAATCTAATATAGAACCCCCCAATTAATCTAATAACAATACTAATATAATTTAATTTCAAATTAATTTCTTGTAAAAAAATTATTAAACGTAATAGCCCATAACCCCCTAATTTTAATATAATACCCGCTAAAATTATTGAACCTGATACTGGAGCTTCAACATGTGCTTTGGGCAATCATAAATGAACGAAATATATAGGTATCTTTACTAAAAAAGCTATAATTATTCTAATATATAATAAATATATATTTATATTTATAAATTTTAAAAAATAAATTATTATTCTACTTATTTCTTTAAACATAAAAAAAATTCCTATTAATAAAGGTAAAGAAACAAACAAAGTATAAAATAGTAAATATATTCCAGCCTTAATTCGCTCAGGTTGATACCCCCATCCAATAATCAACATCAAAGTAGGAATTAATCTCCCCTCAAAAAATAAATAAAATATAAATATATTTATTACACTAAAAGTCAAATATAATATAATTAATAAAAAAATAACATTGAATAAAAAAAAATTAACATAAAAACTCATTTTAAATAAATTTTCACTCGCTATAATTATTAAAATAGAAATTCAAATTCTTAACAAAATTAACCCATAAGACAAAATATCACAAGATAATATATAACTTATATTACAAAATAAATTAAATTCTATTATTATATTTATAAATATAAATATTAATAAAAATAAAACCATTTGAACCAATCAAAATATATTTTTTATAAAACAAAAAGGAATTAAAAATATTATTATTATTAAAAACTTTATCATTTTTTTTTTATAAAATACTATATCTTTGAAAATAATCATTACCATGAGTTCGAATTATAGATACTAAAATACATAACCCTAACACCCCTTCACATACAGAAAAAACTAAAAAAACTATTAACATATACATATCATACTCAATATTATTTAAATAAATTATTATAAAAAAAAAAATTCTCAAAACAATAAACTCTAAACTTAATAAAACAATCAATAAATGTTTATGTTTTAAAACAAAAATTAAATTACCAATAATAAATATTAAAATAAAAACAAATCACATATAAATTATCATTAATAGTTTTTATAGTTTAAAATAAAACATTGGTCTTGTAAATCAAAATTAAGTTAAAAACTTTAAAAACTTCAAAGAAAAAGAATCTCTTTATCAATAATCTCCAAAATTATTATTTTAATTAAACTATTCTTTGATATAACAAAAATTTTATTATCTTTTATTATTATTTTTATTACCTTTTTCATAATATTTTTAAATAATCCTTTATCAATAGGATTAATAATTTTATTCCAAACTTTAATAATTTGCCTAATTTCAGGAATATTAATTAAAACTTATTGATTTTCTTATATTTTATTTTTAACTTTTATAGGAGGATTATTAGTTTTATTCATTTATGTATCTAGAATCGCCTCTAATGAACTCTTTAAACCCTCATTCAATACAAAAATATTCCTATTATTAACATTATTATTATTAATTTTATTACAATTTTTTTTTATAAATAACTTATTTTGATTAAATTTCTCTTTTAACTCAGAAATATATAACTTTTACATTTTTGACAAATTTATTAATAATGAAAATAAAATTAATTTATCTAAATTATATAACAACCAAACTTTTATAATTATAATAATGTTAGTAATTTATTTATTTATTACTTTAATTGTAGCTGTTAAAATTACTAATATTTTTTATGGACCTCTACGATCAAAAATATAAAAAAAAATTTAATGATAAATTCTAATAATAATAATAAAAATTTTATTTTAATTCGAAAAACCCACCCTATTTTAAAAATTTTAAATGGGTCATTAATTGATTTACCATCCCCATCTAATATTTCTTATTGATGAAATTTTGGATCATTACTAGCTTTTTGTTTAATTATCCAAATTTTAACAGGATTATTTTTAACCATATATTATACTGCTAATATTGAATTAGCATTTTATAGAGTAAATTACATCTGCCGAAATGTAAATTACGGATGATTAATTCGTACTTTACATGCCAATGGAGCATCTTTTTTTTTTATTTGCATTTATTTACATATTGGACGAGGTATTTATTATGAATCCTTTAACCTAAAACATACCTGAATAATTGGAGTTATTATTTTATTTTTACTAATAGCGACAGCTTTTGTAGGTTATGTTTTACCTTGAGGGCAAATATCTTTTTGGGGGGCAACTGTGATTACTAATCTTTTATCCGCAATTCCTTATTTGGGATCAACTTTAGTAAATTGAATTTGAGGAGGGTTTGCAGTAGATAATGCAACATTAACTCGATTCTATACTTTTCATTTTCTTTTACCTTTTATCATTTTAATAATAACCATAATTCATTTATTATTCCTCCACCAAACTGGATCTAATAACCCATTAGGATTAAATAGTAATTATGATAAAATTCCCTTTCATCCCTTTTTCACATACAAAGATTTAATTGGAGTTATTATTTTATTATCTATCTTAATTTTATTAACTCTTACCAATCCTTATTTATTAGGAGATCCAGACAATTTCATCCCCGCAAATCCACTAGTCACACCCGTTCATATTCAACCAGAATGATATTTTTTATTTGCTTATGCAATTCTTCGCTCTATCCCAAATAAATTAGGAGGTGTAATTGCTTTAATTATATCAATTTTAATTTTAATTATTTTACCATTTACATTTAATAAAAAAATTCAAGGAATTCAATTTTATCCTATTAATCAAATTTTATTTTGATCCTTAGTAATTATAATTATTTTATTAACTTGAATTGGTGCCCGTCCTGTTGAAGAACCCTATATTTTAACAGGTCAATTATTAACTTTTTTTTATTTTTCATATTTTATTATTAACCCTTTAATAAATAAATATTGAGATAATTTAATTTTTAATTAATTAATGAGCTTGTCAAGCATTTGTTTTGAAAACTTAAGAAAGAATCTTATATTCTATTAATTTATATACTAAAATTAATTAATTATATTAAAAAAATTTTTAAACCTAAAAAAAATAATAAAAAATTCAATGAAATAGGTAAATATCTCTTTCAAGCTAAATACATTAATTTATCATAACGATATCGAGGTAAAGTTCCACGAACTCAAATAAATAAAAATGAAATAAAAGTTAATTTTAAATAAAAAATTAAATTTAAATTAAACCCCCCTATATAAACTAAAACAAATAATAATCTTATGAATAAAATTCTTGAATACTCAGCTAAAAAAATTAAAGCAAACCCCCCACTTCTATATTCAACATTAAACCCAGAAACTAACTCGCTTTCCCCCTCTGCAAAATCAAAAGGAGTTCGATTTGTTTCTGCTAATATTGATCTAACTCAACATAATCTTAAAGGAAATATTATAAATATAAATCAAATTATTTCCTGATAATAATTATAACTCACCAAATTATAATCTATAATCATAACAACTCTTGACAATAAAATTATAGCCAATCTAACCTCATAAGAGATTGTCTGAGCTACAGCCCGTAACCCTCCTAATAATGCATAATTAGAATTTGAAGATCACCCAGCAACCATAACTACATAAACTCCTAATCTTATACAACATAAAATAAATAAAATTCCCAAATTAAAACTGATTATATTAAAATAATAAGGAATTACCATCCACATTAATAAAGATAAAATAAACCCAACAACAGGAGAAAAATAATATATAATATAATTAGAAAAATTAGGATAAGTTTGTTCTTTAGTAAATAATTTAATAGCATCTGAAAAAGGTTGTAAAACCCCAACTAACCCTAATTTATTGGGCCCCTTACGAATTTGAATATAACCTAATACTTTACGCTCTAGTAAAGTTAAAAAAGCAACCCCAATTAAAACCCCAACAATTAAAATTAATAAACCAATAAAAATTAAATATATCTCATAAATTATCATTTACTATCTATATAATTTAATTATATATACATGACTTCTAAAATCATTACATTTCTCTGTCAAAATAGTAATTTTTTTTCTTAAAAATAAATTATATTTATTTATTATTTTAATCGAAATCACTCTTATCTATTTTCACTATTAATAAATTCATTTTTATAAAATTTAATTTAAATATTTGATCCTTTCGTACTAAAATATTTACCTAATCAAAAGATAGAAACCAACCTGGCTCACACCGGTTTGAACTCAGATCATGTAAGATTTTAATGATCGAACAGATCAAAATTTTAAACTTTTGCACTTAATTTTTATCTTAATCCAACATCGAGGTCGCAAACTCATTTTTTTATATGAACTAAAAAAATAAATTACGCTGTTATCCCTAAGGTAATTTTTTCTTATAATCAATAAAATTGGATCACTTATTCATTTATCTATGTTAAATTCATTAAAAAAAGTTATTTTTATTTTTCTATCACCCCAACAAAATAAATAATAAAATTAAAAATTTTTATTAATAAATAATTTTAATTTAAATTATCTATAAAACTCTATAGGGTCTTCTCGTCTTTTTAATTTATTTAAACTTTTTAATTTAAAAATTAAATTTTATAATTTACAATAAAGACAGTTTATACTTCATCCAATCTTTCATTCAAGTCACCAATTAAATGACTATTGATTATGCTACCTTTGTACAGTCAAAATACTGCAGCCCTTCAATAATAAATCAGTGGGCAGATTAGACTTTATATTATTTTCAAAAAGACATGTTTTTGATAAACAAGTGAGTATAAATATTTGCCGAATTCCTTAAAAATAATTTTCTTAATTATTATTTTTATTTTATTATTATATACTAATTTTATCATAATAACTATTTTTATTTTATTTAAAAATTTTTATTTATATAAAAATAAATTAAATTAAATTTTATTAATAAATTGAAATTATTTATAATAAATTATAATTTTTTAACAATATAAATTATATAATTTTCAATTAACAAAATTATTAATTATATTTTTTTAATTAAAAGCTTATCCCTTTAAATATTAAATTTATAAATATTATTTAATTTATTAATTAATTAAATAATTTTATAAATTTTAAATTTAATTTTTTTCTAAAAAAACTAGATATTTTTAAGAACGATTAACATCTCATTTCAAATTAATTATTAAAAATATTTATATAACAATAACTTTTTTAATTAATTATCTCTCCTAAATTCGAGAATTTTCCCCCTAAAAATTTTCTTTAATAAACTCTGATACACAAGATACACCAAATTAAAATTACTTTCAAATAAATTTCTATTTAATTTATTTCAAATTTCTTTTACAATACTAATTTCCTATAAAAATTTAAATTTTTTCTATTAATATACTTTAACCCCCATTAAAATATTTAAGAATCTTCAATTTAAAAATTTTTTTATTATATTTTTTTTTGTTTAATTTTTCCCCTCAAATTAATTAAATATATTTAATATCTTTTCAATGTAAATGAAATACTTTATCAAGCTCTAATTTGTCTTTCTAGAAACACTTTCCAGTACTTCTACTTTGTTACGACTTATTTCAATTTATTTATATGAAAGCGACGGGCAATATGTACATATTTTAATTTAAAATTATTTTATTAAATTAAATAAAATTACATTTAAATCCAATTTCAATTAATTTTTTCAAATTAATATCCAAAAATAAATTTATTGTAATCCATTATATTCTTAATTATAACCTGCATCTTGATCTGATTTAATTTTTATTTATCAATTTTTAAATATTATTTTCATAAAAAAATATTTTTTTAACAACGATATACAAAGTAAAAAAATTAAGTAAATTTATTCGTGGATTATCAATTAATAAACAGATTCCTCTAAATGAACTAAAATACCGCCAAATTATTTAAGTTTCAATGAATAATCATTTATTATTTTAGTATTTTTTATTTAAAATTTTCATAATAGGGTATCTAATCCTAGTTTTTTATAAAATTTATTAAATCATAAATAATTTTAATTTTTTTATTAAATTAAAATTTCACCTAATAATTTAAAATTTAAATTAAATTTAAAAATTTATTAATTAATTACTAATAAAATTTAATTTAATTTTTGTTTAACCGCAACTGCTGGCACAAAATTTGTTAATAATTTCTATATTACTAAATCTCAATTTCTTAAATTTTTAATATTAATTACTACTTTATTATAACTAACTTTATTTTTAAAATAAAATTAAAATTATATACCAAAATTCATATGTAAAATAAATTTTTAAATAAATTAATTAAACTATAAACATTTATTATTATATGCATTATTTTTCATATAGATTTTTTTTTTTTTTTTTTATATTTAAATATTTTATTATTATTACATATAATTTTTATATTAAATATTTAATTTTCATATTAAATTTTGAATATTTTTCTTATTTTTTTTTCATAATATTTATATTAAAACCTAAATTATAGAATTAAACAATTATAATTCATAAAGATTATGAAAAATTATTATAATTAATATTAATTTTTTCAATAATTTATTATATTATTAATTATATTAATATATATATATATTTATATAATATTAATTATATTAATTAATTAAATATTTAATATATATATATATATATACATATACATATACATATACATATACATATACATATACATATACATATACATATACATATACATATACATATACATATACATATACATATACATATACATATTTAAAATTTTCCCAAACCATTTCTAATAAATATTAATTAAAAAAAAAAA